GTACGTCGAATAGATTGTGGCACCGTCCGTGGTATTTCTGTGAGTCCTGGGAATGGTATGGTGCCAGAAAGGATTTTTATCCAAACATTGATTGGTCGTGTACTAGCCGATGATATATATATGGGCACGCGCTGTATTGCCACTAGAAATCAAGACGTTGGGATTGGACTTGTAAATCGATTCATAACCTTTCGAGCACAACCAATAGCTATTCGAACCCCCTTTACTTGTAGGAGTGCATCTTGGATCTGTCGATTATGTTATGGACGGAGTCCTACTCATGGCGACCTGGTTGAATTGGGAGAAGCTGTAGGTATTATTGCAGGCCAATCGATTGGAGAACCGGGTACTCAATTAACATTAAGAACTTTTCATACCGGCGGAGTATTCACGGGGGGTACTGCGGAACATGTGCGAGCCCCTTCTAATGGAAAAATCAAATTCAAGGAGAATTTAGTTCATCCGACACGTACACGCCATGGACATCCCGCCTTTCTCTGTTCCATAAACTTGTATGTAACTATTGAAAGTGAAGATATTCGACATAATGTAAATATTCCACCCCAAAGTTTTCTTTTAGTTCAAAACGATCAATATGTAGAATCAGAACAAGTGATTGCTGAGATTCGCGCAGGAACATCTACTTTGAATTTTAAAGAGAAAGTTCGAAAACATTTTTATTCTGACTCAGACGGAGAAATGCACTGGAGCACCGATGTGTATCATGCACCCGAATTTCCATATGGAAATGTTCATCTATTACCAAAAACAAGTCATTTATGGATATTATTAGGAGAGCCGCGCAGATCCAGTCTAGTTTCACTTTCGATCCACAAGGATCAAGATCAAATGAGTGCGCATTCTCGTTCTGTCAAGAGAAAATCTACTTCTAACCTCTCAGGAACGAATGATCCGTCGAGAGGAAAATTCTTTACTTCGCATTTTTCGGATAAAAAAGAAGATAGGATTCCTGATTATTCAAACCTTAGTCGAATTATAAGTACCGGTCGTTGTAATCTCGTAGATCCGACCATTCTCTACCAGAATTTTGATTTATTCTCAAAGAGGCGAAGAAATAGATTCATCATTCCACTCCAATCGATTCAAAAACGCGAGAACGAATTAACACCTCCCTCGGATATCTTGATTGAAATCTCCATCAATGGCGTTTTCCGTAGAAATAGTATTCTTGCTTATTTGGACGATCCTCGATACAGAAGAAAGAGTTCGGGCATTACTAAATATGGGACTCTAGAAATGCATTCAATCGTCAAAAAAGAGGATTTGATTGAGTATCGAGGAGGTAAGGAATTTAGGCCAAAATACCAAATGAAAGTAGATCGTTTTTTTTTCATTCCCGAGGAGGTGCATATATTAGCCGGATCTTCTTCCATAATGGTACAGAACAATAGTATCATTGGGGCGGATACACAAATTACTTTAAATATAAGAAGCCGGGTAGGCGGGTTGGTCCGAGTGGAGAGAAAAAAAAAAAGAATTGAACTTAAAATATTTTCTGGAGATATCCATTTTCCTGGAGAGATAGATAAGATATCCCGACATAGTGGCGTTTTGATACCACCGGGAGCAGGAAAACAAAATTACAAGGAATCCAAAAAATGGAAAAATTGGATCTATGTTCAACGGATCACACCTAGTAAGAAAAAGTATTTTGTTTTGGTTCGTCCTGTCGTCACATATGAAATAACGGACGGTATAACTTTAGGAAGACTTTTCCCCCCGGATCTGTTGCAGGAAAGGGATAATGTGAAACTTCGAGTTGTCAATTATATCCTTTATGGAAATGGTAAACCAATTCGGGGAATTTCTGATACAAATATTCAATTAGTTCGGACTTGTTTAGTATTGAATTGGGACCAAGATAAAAAAAGTTCTTCTAGTCAAGAAGCTCGTGTTTCTTTTGTTGAAATAAGGGCAAATGGTTTGATTCGACATTTCCTAAGAATCGACTTGCTGAAATCCACTATTTCATATATCGGAAAAAGGAATGACCCACCGGGCTCAGGATTGCTCCCGGATAATGGATCTGATTGCACCAATATAAATCCGTTTTCTTCCATTTATTCCAAAGTAAGAATTCAACAACCCCTTAATCAAAATCAAAGAACTATTCATACGTTGTTGAATAGAAATAAGGGATTCCAATCGTTGATAATTTTGTCATCATCCAATTGTTTTCGAATGGGTCCATTCAACGATGTAAAATATCACAATGTGATAAAAGAATCAATTCAAATTACAAAAGATCCTGTAATTCCAATTAAGAATTCGCCGGGGCCTTTAGGAACAGCCTTTCTAATTGCGAATGTTTATTCATTTTACCATTTAATAACTCATAATCAGATCTTGGTAAATAACTATTTCCAACTTGACAATTTAAAAGAGACTTTTCAAGTAATTAAATTTAAATATTATTTAATCGATGAAAATGAAAAAATTTATAACCTCCGTCCGTGCAGTAACATTATTTTCAATTTGA